ATTGTAAGCAAGAAGATTGTTTACGAAGAAACAACAAGAAAAATTCATATTCTGATACATAAGAGTTATATAGGAATCGAAATACTCTTTTATTTTCTTTTTTCAAAAGAAAAAAAGATTTCATTGAAGTAATAAGACTATTCCAATTCGAATAATAGTTGAGAAAGAATCGCAATAAATGCAAAGATGGAACATCTTGAATCCGGTATTCAAGGAGTTGAACCAGGATCTCTAAATGGATAGGATAGGGTATTTCTATATGTGATAGATAATGTAAATGCAAAAATTTGTCTTCTAAAAAGGGAAATATTGAATGAATAGATTGTAAATTTTGAAACTTTGGTATTTCTTTTTCTTCCGGACAAGATAGTTGCCCTAGCGAAAGTGGGATTTCTACAACGATCGCAAACCCCTCAGATAGAATCTGAGAATAAAACTCAGAATAAAAATAATTGCTGTGATCCAACAATCGATCTTGGTTAGGCTGATTAACCGAATTAATCCAAAAATTCTGCTGATACATTTGAATAATTAAACGTTTCACAAGTAGTGAACTAAATTTCTTGTTATTACAACCATAAATTTCCACAGGCTCGGCACCATTTAATGCATAATCATGGGCAAATGCATAAATATATTCCTGAAAGAGAAGGGGGTAGACGAAGTATTGTTGACGAGATTTCTGTTTTTCTGAATACCCTTCGAATTTTTCCATTTATATTCTATTTCTACTTGAATCAGAGAAAAAAAGCATTTCTCGGTTTATCAAATGATGATACATAGTGCAATATGGTCAGAACAAGGTGTTGCATAATACAAACCCTGTAAAGAAAGGGAGTCTAATCCATAGATCTTTTTCCGCTCCTTTTCTATCCAATTAGTTTATGTTTGTTCTAATTACAAAACAAACAAGAACTTATCTTTTATTTTTGCGGGCCAATCGCTCTTTTGACTTTGGAATACAGTCTCTTTATCAATATACTGTTTCTTTTACACATTTAATTCATAACATCCCTTTTCAATCCATAATCAAGAATAATTAGGATTTCTAAAAAAAAAGTAAAGGGTCCACTCATAGGAAAACCTAACCTTTCCCCGCATCAGGCACTAATCTATTTTTAACGTCTAATTAGATTGGGGAATCCTTCCAATTAATTAAGAAGTTAAGCTCGTTGCTTTTTATTTTATCAGAATTAGAGCCAGGCTCTATCCATTTATTCACTAGACCCAGAAAATCGGAATTTTTTTATAAAAAAAAAAAAAAAAAGAAATTGATTTTATTACGACATGCTATTTTTTCCATTCATTACCTTTAAGGATCAGTCGTGGTCTTCTAGACTCTACCAAGAGTCTGGACGAATTTGTTGCTTCATCCAAATGTGTAAAAGATCATAGTCGCACTTAAAAGCCGAGTACTCTACCATTGAGTTAGCAACCCAGATAAAATAGGATCTCTTAGACACGATCGAAATCCAAAAATCGATGGAATTACACCGGACGCTCCTGTCAAAACATTGAATTAGCAAGACATCAAAAGAAAGATTTTATCACCCCGTTAAAACACTCAAATACCAAAATGAACTGATCCCGTTAAATTTCACTAACGGTAAAAAAGAAGGGGCCCCAATCACAATGGCAAAATTGTCATTTTTTTGGCAATTTTTATTTCTTTAAATAAATAAATCTTCTATAGAGAGTACATGCAAGGGGGGCAACCCCATTATTTGAACGAAGTGTAGACAGAAATAGCTAATATGGAGTGACGATAAAGAGACCCTGCTATCTACAAATTCTATTTGTTTAATAGACCTTTGTCAATGGAAAGACAATGCAATTAGATACTAAAAGGAAATAAAATAAGGACTTTTGTTGGATTGGCACGACATAAATGCAATAAAAAAATAGGACTAAGAAAAAGGCAAATTGTGTCTAAATAAGGTACTATCGACCCTCTCCTACTTTTTTATTCATTTAGTTCTCAATTAACTCAAAGTTCGTTCTTTATCCTTAAAGAATTCAGCTTTCCTTAAAATATCATAAACTGTTCTTGTAGGTTGAGCACCCTTTTCAAGGAAATAGAGAATAGCTGGAACATTTAAACAAGTTTGATTCTTTATTGGATCATAAAAACCCACTTTTTGAAGATCTCTTCCTTCTCTTCGAGATCGAACATCAATTGCAACGATTCGATAGATAGCTTATTGGGATAGATGTAGATAAACAACCCCTCCCCTAGAAACGTATAGGAGGTTTTCTCCTCATACGGCTCGAGAAAATGATTCTAATTTCTGTCTATAATACAAGTAAATAGAAATTCGATTGTGACTTGCATTAATTTCCTTAAAGAAAAGAAAAAAAGAAATTTCATTTATACTCATGACTCAAGTTGGCTAATTTTGACTGACAGACTTCAAAAGAAAAACCTTTTTGAGTCGTCTCTAAACTCTTTTCTTTATCTCATCTCGAACAAATTCACTTTGATTCCTTATTCTGATCTAATTCTATTGTTGAGACGGTTGAAAATCGTATTTACTTGTTTCGGAATCCTTTATCTTTGATTTGTGAAATCCTTGGGTTTAGACATTACTTCGGGAATTCCTATTCTTTTTTCTTTCAAAAGAGTAGCAACATACCCTTTCTTTTTTCTTATTTCCTTCGATAAAGCATTTAACTCTTCTATAGAAATCAAATATGAACGATTGATTCAGATAGACTTTTAATGGATAAAGTTTTTCCAATCTTCCAAAATTGGACTTTTTTCTTATTTTAACCTTTTGATTTCTATATTAAGGATAGACTGACAAAGTTGGCCTAATTTATTAGTTTTCACTAACCCTAGATTCTTTCCCTTGATAAAAAAGAAATTCTGTCCTCTCGAGCTCCATCGTGTACTATTTACTTACAAACAACCCAGCGCAAATTGGGTTCGGGCCAAATAAAATAGAACAGACTATGTCGAGCCAAGAGCATTTTCATTACTATGGAAAATGATGGATAGCAAAATCCACAATCGATCATGTCCTTCAAGTCGCACGTTGCTTTCTACCACATCGTTTTAAACGAAGTTTTACCATAACATTCCTCTAATTTCATTGCAAAATGGTATCGAGAATTGATCCAATATGGAAGGAATCATGAATAGTCATTGCTTTTGTATACTAATTCAAACTTGCTATCTATGGAGAAATATGGATAAGAGAAAGTAAGTATTTATCGGGGAACACTCCGTAAAGATCCAATTTATTTAAACTCATATTCTATCATATGAATGAAACATAGTTGGAAAAAGAGGAATAAAATAGTTTGCTTAAGACTTATTTATTATTGAATTTTCATTCTCAACAGAGAACTCAAGATGATCAATCCTGAAATGAGAAGGATCTACTCTTCCACAACAAATAAACTATCAACCTCCAGTTGAATTAATAAAATTCATTAATATATTTTTCTGTAACAAAAACAATTAACTATTAATCAAATAAGCTATGCCAATAAAAAGATTAGTAGTTTTGGGATAGTTATAAAATTCTCACACTTCTTCGACTCGAATAACAAAAGAAAGAAAATTCTTATTGATTTACAATTTGTAAAGTAAAATTTAGGTCTTTGCTTTTACTTATAGCATTCTTTCTTTTAGGTAAAAAAAAGAACTCAAAATAAAAAAAAGAAAAGTACGATTTTTTTTTTCAATCAATTCGAAAGTCGAGTAGACAGAATATATGAATTTATCTCTAATCCTCACATTCCATGGATATTTGCAAATCAGATAATACCTAAAATAGAAAAATGGAGTCCCTATCCGTAGAATGAAAACCCTTTTCTTTTTTCTCGCGCCGATCTTGGTCAAAAGTTTTAAGATCTGTGCTGAAACAAAAAACATCTTATTCTTTAATCTGACCATGAAACATAGAATTAGGAACCCCCCCCCCCTTTTTTTTACTTACTTTAGTTCTTTAGTTTTTTGAAAAAAAAAGAAATAGGGGGTACTTCTTTCATATTGGGTGTCAAATGTATCCTGTAAGAATTCCCACTTCATAGATACGGAGCATAAAGTTTATCTAAGAAGTTCCAATTTCAAAACACATATTCAAAACACATATGATTAATGAGTAGTAGGGGCATATTCTGAATGTGCCTGATAGACAAAAATTTTTCATGAAAATCAAGATATTAAATTTGACTGGACTTGACACTTGATTTTTTGTTTTCTGAGAAAGAAAATGAATGCTTCGAAATGCATCTAATCTACGAGTTCATAAGAGAAAATTATTCTCTTTAATAAACTTTTATTAAAGTTTTTTTGTGTCGTGCAGGGGCCAATACGATTCTATCTTTCACTTCATCAGAAAAAATCTGGGACGGAAGGATTCGAACCTCCGAGTAACGGGACCAAAACCCGCTGCCTTACCACTTGGCCACGCCCCATTTCATGCGACACTAATAAACACTATTATTTTAATATATTATTCGTCAATCTCACTTCAATTACCTAAAAAATGAGGGATATTTTCTTGCTAGGATTCTATAGACATGCGGATAATATAGAATCCAAAAAATGCATTGATCATTACATGGAATTCTATTAAGATATTATATGAAAGTCGAATTTCTTCCATTCTCATTTGAGAATGCGAATACAAGGAGGTATTTTGTGTTTGGGAAAGTCGGAAGAAAAAAGGATTTTGAATCCACCTTTTCTTTTGCTTTTTTCCCTTAGAAAAATAACTCAATCAAAATCCAATTATCTACTCTACAAGAACGAAATGCTTGTTATGCCTAATATACTTAGTTTAACCTGTATCTGTTTTAATTCTGTTCTTTGTCCGACTAGCGTTTTCTTCGCCAAATTACCCGAAGCTTATGCCATTTTCAATCCAATCGTGGATGTTATGCCTGTCATACCTGTACTCTTTTTTCTATTAGCGTTTGTTTGGCAAGCCGCTGTAAGTTTTCGATGAAATCTTTACTATAATCTGTCTGCCAAATTGAATGATGTATTCATTCCAAAAAAATAAAAAAAAAAAATGGATAAGAGCCGAGAAGTCTTATATTATGAACCTTCGATTCTAAAATTTTAATTCTTCTACATTGAATATATAGCTGGAGCAATAAATTTGGATCCGCCTTTCTACCCCCTGCACCTACGTTGAGCAAGTACCTTTAGGTACCCACACAATACCTAAACTAATTTTTGATATTGATAAGAGTGCTTATTATAAAGCAATTCTTGCAATTTTTTTTTTTTTAGAATTGATTTTTGCATTTTTAGGTGTCAAAATAAACAAAACCCATCCTAGTGGATCTGTGTGGTAAGGAAAAATGGGTAATCTATTCCTTAACAAAAAAAATCTTGGAGATTATGTAATGCTTACTCTCAAACTTTTTGTTTATACAGTAGTGATATTCTTTGTTTCCCTCTTTATCTTTGGATTCTTATCTAATGACCCAGGACGTAATCCTGGGCGTGAGGAGTAAAAATCCAAAATTTTGGGGAATTTTTTCTTACAATACAAATTGGATTTATTTCGTACATTTATCTATGAGAAAATCCGGGGGTCAGAATTCCTTACAATTCGAAAGTCCCAAATGATCCGAGGGGGCGGAAAGAGAGGGATTCGAACCCTCGGTACAAAAAAATTGTACAACGGATTAGCAATCCGCCGCTTTAGTCCACTCAGCCATCTCTCCTCGTTCCAAATCGAAAGGTTTTCGTGATATGACAGAAACAAGAAATAACCATTGCAAAAAATCCTTCCTTTTTCTTTCATTTCAAAAGTGCATAAAAATTATATTGCCAATTCCATTTTAATTATATTCTTTTTTCTTAATGTTAATATTAATAAAAAAAAGAATATAATTCTTGTTTTTTCTTTCCAAAATTCGATATAGGCTGGGCTGAGATGAGAGACAATCGGATAAATTTTCTCTTCAGTGGGCAGTTCCATATAGGATTTGTTAGAATAAAACAAGCAGATTATAATATAACTCTTTTTTTATTTATTCACAAAGCAAAAAAGGTTCTTATCAAACCCACAATAAAATTGGAAAGAAAGATAAAGTAAGTAGACCTGACCCCTTGAATAATGCCTCTATTCGCTATTCTGATATATAAATTCGATGTGGATGAAATTGGTGTATAAGCAGATTTTTTTTATTTCCTTAGACTTAGATCGCGCAAGGCAAGAATTTTTCGCTATTTACGATTTCATATTCTTGTTACTAGACGTTCTATAGGAATAAGAAGAAATCGCAACTCTTTTCCCTTACACATAAAAAGGGTTTCAAAAGTCAATTTTTCTTTTCAATGTCTTTTTTTTTTCAGAATCCTATTTTTGTTCTTCCACCCATGCAATAGAGAGCGAATGAGAAAAGAGGGGTTATTTTTCCCTTAAAAGATAGGCTTTGAAATAGGAATCATGGAATAATGCTGAATTCCAATTTTTATTTCTTTATTTCTTAAGATTAAGAAAAAGAAATTGAATGAAATTCGTGGATTTACCACGACCTTGGTTGTGACCCCATAGATAAAAATGCAAAATTTCTATCTTCGAGACCATTGAAAAAGGGCATTGAACGAGAAAGAAATCGTCCACAGATAATCAAACTATCGTATGCCCTGGAAGTAATATGAGGTGCTCGGAAATGGTTGAAGTAATTGAATAGGAGGATCACTATGACTATAGCCATTGGTAGAGTTACTAAAGAAGAAAATGATCTATTTGATATTATGGACGACTGGTTACGAAGGGACCGTTTCGTTTTTGTAGGATGGTCCGGCCTATTGCTCTTTCCTTGTGCTTATTTCGCTTTAGGAGGTTGGTTTACAGGGACTACTTTTGTAACTTCTTGGTATACCCATGGATTGGCTAGTTCCTATTTGGAAGGTTGCAATTTCTTAACCGCAGCGGTTTCCACTCCTGCCAATAGTTTAGCACACTCTTTGTTGCTACTATGGGGCCCGGAAGCACAGGGGGATTTTACTCGTTGGTGTCAATTAGGTGGTTTGTGGACTTTTGTCGCTCTACACGGGGCTTTTGCACTAATAGGTTTCATGTTACGTCAATTTGAACTTGCTCGGTCTGTTCAATTGCGGCCTTATAATGCAATTTCATTCTCTGGTCCAATCGCAGTTTTTGTTTCTGTATTCCTTATTTATCCACTGGGACAATCTGGTTGGTTCTTTGCGCCGAGTTTTGGCGTAGCAGCCATATTTCGATTTATCCTTTTCTTCCAAGGATTTCATAATTGGACGTTGAACCCATTTCATATGATGGGAGTTGCCGGAGTATTAGGCGCAGCTCTGCTATGCGCTATCCATGGGGCTACCGTAGAAAACACTCTATTCGAAGATGGTGATGGTGCAAATACCTTCCGCGCTTTTAACCCAACTCAAGCTGAAGAAACTTATTCAATGGTCACTGCTAACCGCTTTTGGTCCCAAATCTTTGGTGTTGCTTTTTCCAATAAACGTTGGTTACATTTCTTTATGCTATTTGTACC